AATAAGTCCGGTTTGCATCGGCTCATATACGGAACGTCTCGAAATAATACCGGGGGCGGGCGATTCAATTAACCGAGATTCCGAAGCTGAAATCTCACCCCTACCATCAATAGGTTTAGCCAGAGCATTTATAACACGACCCAAATAAGCCTCGCTCACTGGTATCTGAGCAATTCTTCCTGTTGCTTTTACAGAACTTCCCTCTTGTATCATCAAACCGTCACCCATTAACACAACACCAACATTATTGGATTCCAAATTAAGAGCAATGCCTATTGTACCCTCTTCAAATTCTACTAATTCACCTGCCATTACTTCATCAAGACCATGAATACGAGCAATGCCATCGCCTACTTGAAGTACGGTGCCAGTATTCACAATCTTGACTTCTCTATTATATTGCTCAATACGTTCACGGATAATATTACTAATTTCGTCGGCTCGAAGGGTTGCCATGAGTCTTGCTTAATTCTTTTTCCGAAGCAAAGGAAAAATCGATAAATAATGCCTACAGTAGAAGGACTAGTCAGTTATTTCTTTCATCGCCCCAAACATACCAATATTAGCACTGATGGTGCGTAAATGTAACTCGTTGTTCAAACAACTATTCAGAGTTCCTAGAGCCCCTTGTAAGGCTTGTTGAAAAACGCGTTGTCTGACTTGATTAATCGCTCTTTGTTGTTCAAACTGAATAGTTTCGTTTTTGTAATTTTCTAATCGTTCCAAATTCTGATAAGTTGAATTAATCAAATTCAATTTTTCTCGTTCTATCTCGGAGTATCCATTCACTCGAAACTCATCCGCTTCCATTTTCACTTTACGTAAGCGGGCCTTGGCTTTTTCCAGCTTTTCAATGGCCCCTTCGCGCAGCTCTTCTGAATTTCGAATAGTACTCAGGATTCTCTGTTTTCGATTATCTAATAAATCACTTAATGAAAGTAGATTATCTTCCCATTAATTTTAAAAATTCCATGATCTCTTCCCGAACCAAACATGAATCTTTCGGTTCATTTGGCTCTCACGCTCACTTACTTATGGGGCATTCCCATATCTCTTTTTTTATTATGTAATGAGCTTATCCTCTCTTCTCTGCTCGGATTCCAAAATAGTAAATCATTGATCCAAGACCAGAATATTCGTAGGACTCTTCCGACCAGACAAAAAATCTGTAATTATCGGCAAGGTTGTTTTTTTATTTCTTTTTCTTCAAATCCAAAAAATTCCGCTTACTTTTTACTTTAATACATAGGTCGTCCATTCCGCATTGGATAAAAAAAGGATAGGATTCCCTTTTTCCAGTAAAAGGTTCAAATCATTTTATCGATATGAGTGTTCTATATCGGATAAAACGCAACTATTCATTTTGAAACCATCTCTATACTAACATAGTGGTAGAAAGAGCACCAATGTTGCGCCCGGACTTCAAACAATTTAGCTTTAACCATGTTTAGGGTCCCATATTATTGGTTGATAGAAAATAAAAGGTTATTTACCAATGAATCGCGAAATGCTATGGTTCGTACATATGATTTCTGAATTTATTCAGAAGTAATTCGCGAGATCGTGCACCTCCCTTTCCTAGTTATTCTCTTTCCTAGTTGTAAAGAATAAAGCGCAGCTGGTTAGATCCAGCTTATTCTTGAAATAAACAACTCGCACACACTCCCTTTCCAAAAAAAATTAATACACCAAGGACTACACTTAGATTTATTGGATTTGTTGCTAAAATATCGGTATTAAACCCGAAACTCCCGGCGGATGGCCAGTGGCCCAAGGAAATGAAAGAATCGGTTCCATTTTTCATACGATCTCCTTTTATAGATAGGACTAAATTGAACATAGTTCTTTTTTTATTACTTCGCCCTTTTTTATTTTATTTGATTTCCTTATTTCTATTTCTCAATATATTTAATTATTAGAATTAGGTCCAGGTCTCATATCAATTGCGAATACCTCGTTTGTTGCAACGCTTCTCCTAAAAAGGGGGTTCCGTTGGACTGAGAACGGGAAGGAAAAAAGCGAGTGGATCCGAGAATTCCCGATCCTCAAATTAGTCCTTCCCACGGGGTATTATCTCAACGAATGAATAAGTTAAAGTTATTGTAGGAGTGAAATCTTTATATAATTAGAAAAATCAAGCGGCAAATCCAAGGTAATAAAAAAAGAAAGACAAAACAAGGAATTTTCTAGGATTAAACAAAGGGATTTGCAAATAAAAGCGCTAATGCCACGACCAATCCATAAATTGTTAAAGCTTCCATAAAAGCCAGACTAAGCAATAAAGTACCTCGTATTTTACCCTCTGCCTCTGGTTGTCTCGCGATACCTTCTACGGCTTGGCCCGCAGCAGTACCTTGACCAACTCCAGGTCCAATAGAAGCCAGCCCTACAGCCAATCCAGCAGCAATAACGGAAGCAGCAGAAATCAGTGGATTCATGGTAAGCTCCTCGCATAAAAATAAAGAAATGGTTAATGATACAAACAACCAATGAATTATGA